TGATCATCACTTATTCAATGAGTAGATAATGAGTCTAAAGAAAGAAAAATCGTTTGATTTAGGATAGGAAATACCTATCTGAAATTGTGTTTTTTGAGTCCGGTTGCGAGGTCTAAATAATAGGTATGAATCATAGTTCAAATATTTATTTTCTTGATTTATTCTATCTATTCCGTGTTCCAGATATTCAAATAAATACCCGACGGGGTAGAATCATCTTGATAGAGATGACAGGACCATTCTCTGTATTATCAATAGGATCAATTATAACAAGTCACACACTCATATTCCGGAAATACCGAAACAAAGAAATTCCACAGTCGAACTACCAGAACGGTCTATAAATCCGAGTTTTAAGTAATTTTTTTTTATTGAAAAACTAAGGCTTCATAGTTCTGATGAACCTAACTCATTGAAATTCCATCCAGTAAAACGGAAGAATTATAAATTTCCAAAATAATAGATAGGAATATCGCAAATAGAGCCATTGCGACTCCCATAAGTGGTGTAGTCCCCCAACCCGGAGCTACTTTACCATATTCCGAATTCAATGGTTTCAATAAATTCCCTACGGCAGTTTGTCTTGGCCTAGATCTAGAACTACCCTCAACGGTTTGTGTAGCCATAAATCCTATTTAATCATTGGTTGAGATCTGTTGACTTTGTATACCATTCCGTTGTAGTTGTAAATAAACTATCTTATCGTAGATCCGTTGTGATCTTGAAATTATCTAAAAATGGAAACAGCAACCCTAGTCGCCATCTTCATATCTGGTTTACTTGTAAGCTTTACGGGGTACGCCTTATATACCGCTTTTGGGCAACCCTCTCAACAATTAAGAGATCCATTCGAAGAACACGGGGACTAGACTAGTTGAAGTAATGAGCCGCCCGATATGGGAGGCTCATTACTTCAGTTGATATAATGAAAAATCATTTCATTTTTTAGTCGGAACCTTAGGTGGTTCTCGAAAAAAGATAGCGAAAAAAATTATCCCTAAAGTCGAGACTAAAAGGAAGGTATAAACCAATGCTTCCATAGATTCGATCGTGGTTTACAATTATAGCTTTCACACCTATTCGTTTGAGTGAGGTCGTTTACCATACCATATAAAAAAGGGAAAGAATCAAAGAAAAGAAGGTGATTCAAGTCAATATTTCTCGAGTACCCTATTCAAATAAAAAAAAATAGAAGCGAAAGATACCAGAGCAATCTTGTATCAAACTGCTTGTCTCCTTGTAGTTGGGTCTCCAAGTTTTTGGAATGCTCCAAATTCCACTTGAGCATCCAAATCTGGATCAATACCAGCAAAAACATCTCTGAACAAGGTTCTAGCGCCATGCCAAATGTGTCCGAAAAAGAAGAGCAAAGCAAACGAAGCATGCCCAAAAGTGAACCAACCCCTTGGACTACTACGAAAAACACCATCGGATTTCAAAGTAGCCCGGTCTAATTCAAAAATTTCACCTAATTGTGCACGTCTAGCATATTTTTTTACAGTAGCAGGATCACTATAACTGACTCCATTGAGTTCCCCACCATAGAACTCAACAGTTACACCTACTTGTTCAACACTATACTTTGATTCTGCCCTTCGAAAAGGAACATCTGCCCTCACAATTCCGTCTCCATCTACCAAAACTACCGGGAATGTTTCAAAAAAAGTAGGCATACGACGTACAAAAAGCTCGCGCCCTTCTTTATCTCTAAAGACGGGGTGGCCTAACCATCCAACAGCTATTCCATCCCCACTGTCCATTGAACCCGCTCTGAATAATCCCCCTTTTGCCGGATTATTACCAATGTAATCATAAAAAGCTAATTTTTCGGGAATTTTAGACCAAGCTTCCGATAAACTCAGATTTTCGGCTAGTCCGGCACCAACTCTTCGATATATTTCTTGCTGGAAGTATCCCTGATCCCACTGATAACGAGTGGGACCAAATAACTCGATTGGGGTAGTTGCTGAACCATACCACATAGTTCCAGCAACAACAAAAGCTGCAAAAAAAACAGCAGCGATACTACTAGAAAGTACAGTTTCAATATTGCCCATACGTAATCCTTTGTATAGACGTTGAGGCGGACGGACACTAAGATGGAATAGGCCCGCTAATATGCCCAGTGTACCCGCTGCAATATGATGAGAAGCGATTCCTCCCGGAATAAAAGGATCAAAACCTTCCGCGCCCCACGCTGGGCTTACAGATTGTACTTTTCCAGTTAGTCCATAAGGATCGGACACCCATATTCCAGGACCATATAAACCTGTTACATGAAATGCGCCAAAGCCAAAGCAAGCCACCCCTGAGAGAAATAAATGAATTCCAAAGATCTTGGGCAAATCCAAAGAGGGTTTTCCCGTACGTTCATCACAGAATATTTCTAGGTCCCAATACACCCAATGCCATATGGCCGCCAAAAAGCACAAGCCAGAAAACACAATATGTGCACCTGCTACGCCTTCATAACTCCAAATACCTGAATTCGTTACAGTTCCTCCTGAAATACTCCAACCACCCCACGAATTGGTTATTCCTAAACGAGTCATGAAGGGTAGAACGAACATACCTTGTCTCCACATTGGATCAAGAACGGGGTCAGAGGGATCAAAAACCGCTAATTCGTATAGAGCCATAGAACCGGCCCAACCAGAAACTAGAGCCGTATGCATTATATGGACAGAAAGCAATCGACCGGGATCATTCAATACGACAGTATGAACACGATACCAAGGCAAACCCATGGAAATACCCCTTTATCAAAGAAAAATAGACACTATGTAACTTTATCGCATTGGAATATACTATGTACTTTTGAGCGGATTCTGTATGAGAAAAGGTTACTATTTATTCTATTCCGTTTAAAATAACGGAAAAATTCTGTTCGTAAGAACAAAGAGAAGCAGATCTATTCTATACCCGATAAGTACCAATACGCAATGGGAGCATCGGTCCCATTTTGTGGGAACGAATGGATGGATACTCGTTTATTATTAGAACGATTGATCCCTTCATTAAAATTTGTATTTATTCATTCTCTCTTTCTCTAAAAACCTTCCCATTTATGTATAAACTAGTAGAATAAACAGAAAAAAATGATGAAGACAATAAACTCATTCTTACGTTTCCATATTAAAGTGAAGTATAGTACTTAATTTTTTTCTTTAATTTAATGCCCATTGGTGTTCCAAAAGTACCTTTTCGGAGTCCTGGAGAGGAAGATGCAGTTTGGGTTGACGTATAGTGCGACTTGTCAGACATATTGGGTCATATGGGATTTACCCGTTTTCTCCCCCGATCGAGATATCCTCTGTTTCGCCCAAGAAATATTGTATTGATTGGTTCTTCAATCATTCGGAGCGTGAAGTGAAATTGGATCAATTTCTATTGAGGATCAATATTATCAATTAGAAGAATTTATGGTTGACTTGGACTAAAAAAATAAAATATCCAGGCTCCGTTCAGAAAATACCAAACAAATTGGTAATAGTAATATATTTACAATTACCGCTTGTAGCATAGACGATTCGTAATATTGAATTCAATTATAGGAGTGATCTCAAACTGACATGCCAACCAATATGATGAATACATCGAATAGTTTGGGAGAGGCATAAAACGAATTTTTAAAGTCGTAGCAAAAAGAAATGGTACTGAGATTATTTGTCCTATATGTGCAAATAGAATTCGGATAGATCTTTCCCCGGAGTAGAACATGAACCTAAAAGAATTGAAAGGACCCATTCAGGAACAAGAAAATTACATCGTGATTTGAATCTCGACGAAACAATACATCAATGAAAGGTTAATACAAAAAATGAAGTTCAGTAAATTATTTTTTTTAGGGATATGGAAGGGAGCCAAAACTTATGTTTTTTTTTTGAAAAATAGAAGAAAAACCCCTTTATTTTCATTAGAAAAACGGAAATCTGTTACAAAAAAAAGAGATAGGATTGGAATCGACACATTGGTTCTTTTTTCACAATTTTTTTGAACCGTATGCATCCAAAGATGCGCGTACGGTTCAAAGGGGATACAATTTTGTCCTAATCAACCGACTTTATCGAGAAAGATTACTTTTTTTAGGCCAAGAAGTTGATAGTGAGATCTCAAATCAACTTGTTGGTCTCATGGTATATCTCAGTATAGAAGATGATACTAGGGATCTTTATTTGTTTATAAACTCCCCCGGCGGATGGGTAATACCAGGAATAGCCATTTATGATACTATGCAATTTGTTTCGCCCGATGTGCATACAATTTGCATGGGATTAGCCGCTTCAATGGGATCTTTCATTCTGGTCGGAGGAGAAATTACCAAACGTCTAGCATTCCCTCACGCTTGGCGCCAATGAGTTTTTATTTGAAAAAAAAAGAAGAAGACTATGCCTTCGCCATATCGAATGTGAATAATATTTTAAATAGGTAATAATAGCATGGCACTTCGAGTTCGATATGAACAAACTAGTATTGTTTTTCCTAACATGAGATTTTGTATCGAGATAGTAGTATGAAACAAAGGTTATTCCGATTTGATCTTATGTGTCAGGAGTACATTTCAGCGTCACAAACCATTTTTCTTCCACACCAGAAGTCTCTTTATCTTTATGATAGTTACGTTACGAAAGAAAGAGTACGAAAATGAAAAAAAAAGAAACTTTGGGATTGCTAAATCACAGACGAGATAAATATAGAAAGCAACAGAACCATCATAGTATTTTTTGACTCCTACAATACGAAAGGAAGGGTGGTAAATGGATCATTCAACGATCTGGATCGGATAGATTCTATTTTTTCTTCAATAGAATAGAAATTGAAGAGAAGGGAGGAAGAAATGCCATTGCAGAGCCGTATGCAATGCACAAAAGATGCCTGTACGGCTGTTCCATTCTATTTGTTTTTTTTCTTCTTGTTTTTTTATCCCTTACTTTAGCCCAATCCTGCAAGATAGAAGAACCGTTCATGCATGATGTTATATCAATATTATCAGGGTCATGATTCACCAACCTGCTAGTTCTTTTTATGAGGCACAAGCAGGGGAATTTATCCTGGAAGCGGAAGAACTACTGAAACTTCGCGAAACCCTCACAAAGGTTTATGTACAAAGAACGGGCAACCCTTTATGGGTTATATCCGAAGACATGGAAAGGGATGTTTTTATGTCAGCAACAGAAGCCCAAGCTCATGGTATTGTTGATCTTGTAGCGGTCGAAAATGAAAATACTGGAGATTTCGTGTAAATACATGATTCCGTTTCAAATCAGAATTCCAATTTTTCGTGATTTGATATTGAATAGAAATAATTCATAATCATCAATCATCAGGTTAAGATCGATCTAAACCAACCTATTATATTATATATATGTATGATATGCCGACAATTAAACAACTTATTAGAAACACAAGACAGCCAATAAGAAAAATCACGAAATCCCCCGCACTTCGAGGATGTCCTCAGCGTCGGGGAACATGTACTAGGGTGTATGTGCGACTCGTTTAGATCATGAGTTCGAACAAACGAAACCATTTTTCCAGTACCAATCAGCAATAGGATAGATAGAGTGGAAAAAGCCATTTTTACTATCTAAAAATGAGGATGAGGATCTATCATATACCTATATTTTTTGTGTATGAAATTTATGGTTTCCATTGGTGCAAATCCAATCACCTCAATTTGAGATGAAAAGCAATTCCCCATTGGTAGCAAATAGTTATCCATTAAGCGGAGGAAATAGTACTACAAGAAGCAAAAAGGTTATGCTCCCTTTCTTGAAAGAACGGACTAACAAGGTCAGCTACCTAGCCAACTTTCATAATTAAATGCCGTCACTGTATGGATAGCCTTTTTTGTGAAAAGATCTATTACTGTATAATTGATTGGTAGAGCCAAAGAGAGTGAACTATACAAGTTTACAATAACATTTGATTAAATGAAAGAAGAGGCTCCGGTGTATAGAGAGGACCTCACCGTTTATGAAATAACCATAGAAACGATGGAACCCACTATTTTTTGCTTTTATTTAATATCGTTAGAATTTCTTATTTCTAGGTATTTTACCTGGAAGGATTCAAAATAGTGGTTGGGAAGGTCATAGTAGCAAAAGCCATTGGAATTTATATTTTATATATCGGAATAATCTGTTTTGTTATTAATCAACCGGGGGATAAAAGGATGACTGAAAGAAGAGAAATCAATTAGTTATTCATTCATTAAAGTGTAATTTGATTCAATGACCAGAGTTAGACGAGGATATATAGCTCGGAGACGTCGAACAAAAATTCGTGTATTTGCATCAACCTTTATAGGGGCGCATTCAAGACTTACTCGAACCATTACTCAACAGAAAATGAGAGCTTTGGTTTCCTCTCATCGAGATAGGGGCAGGCAAAAGAGGGACTTTCGTCGTTTGTGGATCGCTCGGATAAATGCAGCGGCTCGTGAGAAAGGGGTATTCCATAGTTATAGTAGATTAATACACAATCTGTACAAGAAGCAATTACTTCTTAATCGTAAAATACTTGCGCAAATAGCTATATCAAATAAAAATTGTCTTTACATGATTTCCAATAAAATTATGAAATAAAAGACATTCTAAAGTCATATATAGGAATGATTGAAACCTAATTGCATTCCCCGGAGTCCATTCTCCGGGAAGATAGAATAAAAAAAATTCAGATAAGATAAGTAGTAGAAATGAACGAACATCTTAAAAAAAAAAAAAAAGATTTATTCTTTCCCTATTTGTTGTTTCTTATAACACAACAATCAAATCTGGATTTGAGGCTTTTCGAACAAAACATCAATCTGAGCTTGAATTCCGATTGAAGTTTTGAATCAATGGAAGAGTATATCTATTTGTTTCTGGTTCTAGGACCGGTAGTTCTAGGGATTGACTCGGCTCTCTCAAACTGTTTTTCATTATTAAGAAAAGGTAACAAAGATAAAATACGAGCTTGTTTTATAGCAATAGTAATTAATCGTTGTTGTTTCAAGGTCAATCTATTCACCCGTCTAGATAATATTTTTCCTTGTTCACTAATAAATCGACTAATTAAACTCATGTTTCTATAATCAATTCGATCCCCCGATTCAATTGGGGGAAAACGCCTACGAAAAGATCGCTTGGATTTACGAAAAGGTTGCTTGGATTTATCCATGGTTTATTCCTTATCTCTAAAATTCTATTTCTTTATTTTCTTTATTCATTTCAGATCCGACCGAAATAGGTTTTTTTGTATATTCTATATTTTTATTTGTATATTATATATATATATGTTTATGTTAAGATATGTTAAGTTCTTCCTTTTCCTGCCCCCTTGAAAGATCAAACACACGTTCGATTTATTTCTTTATTTCCCCATGAATCGTATGCTTGTGACAATATCGACAAAATTTTCTCAAGTCTAATCGACTGGGTGTATTGTGCCGATTCTTTTGAGTAATATATCTAGAAATGCCTGGCGATTCCTTATTGACACCATTTTGGACACAACTGGTACATTCCAAAATAACTCTAACTCGGATATCTTTACCCTTAGCCATGAACCCCCTTTGTATTTTTGTTTGATCAACTTAACTCTTCTGTTTTCGACCCGAACCTAAGAAGACGAAAAGAACAAAAAAGAAAAAAAATCAATATCAATAGAAGTTACTAATTCGAAATGGAATTTCTAAATATTTTGTTGTAATTCTAATTAATATTAATAGAATATTATTATATATATAGTAATAATGTAAGTAATACAATTTTTTTCTAACTATCAATTATTCCTATCCTAATCCCAGTATTTCATTTAAGTATCTTTTTTTTTATGCTATGATTTCGTGGAGCTTTTTTTTTTACCTTAGACTGGACCCCCTTTCCATTTCTGTTCTCCAAAATGGGATCTTAGATCCACCGGATTTTTGCTGAGGTTCAATATACTTTTTCTTTCTCTTTCCTTCCTATCCTAAAGAACTGAAAAAAGGGGGACTAAGTTTTAGTCACGTCACGTAGAATTGTATCTCAAATTTTCTTCATTTTTTTTGCATATTATATTAATAATATTAATATAATTAATATTAATATAATATTAATATAATTAATATTAATATAATATTAATAACTAATAACTAGAAAAAAGGGAATGACAAAGCATCCGGGAATAAACGATTAATTTCTATCAATAGACCCGCTAAAGACCCAAACCATAGAGTAGTTAGCACAGGCGCTGTGGAAAGATATGTTTTTATATCTCGCATTGAAAATCCTCCTTATTTATTGTAATACATATATGGTCAGATGCTGTAGTTCAAGATCATTTGTATTTTTTTGTACGGAATTCCTAACAAAAATGGATATGTACAATGAACAGTAGATAAGATTTTCCTACCCCTGTCCCTAAAAAAGAAAAAGAGACCTTCTTCTTCCTAAGCAAAATAGTCATCTTTTTTATACGTTAGGTTTCAGATGTATATAATTCTTTTATTATATGAAACCAAAAAGAAGAAATGACAAGAAAATTGTATATGGATCGAGGAAAAAATAACGATGTGGAAAACAAGACATGGATTTTGTACAATGACACTGTACAAAAATTTTGTAAAAGGGATGTAGCGCAGCTTGGTAGCGCGTTTGTTTTGGGTACAAAATGTCACGGGTTCAAATCCTGTCATCCCTACCTATTACTTTTCCTATGGGTGGTAACGAGGGATTAATTGACTGGGATCTGAGTAAGATCAATTAAATAAAATTGGACATAATCTTTCATTTTTGCATACCAATGTATACAAGACGCATTGGGGGTACAAAAATGAGAAAATCCTTTTCTTTACAATCGTATCTCCTGTCATAAAAAAGCGCTCTTAGTTCAGTTCGGTAGAACGCGGGTCTCCAAAACCCGATGTCGTAGGTTCAAATCCTACAGAGCGTGATTCCGTTTATGTTATTTCGAATCACAATAAAAAAAACTTAACAAAACACAGTTGAATTGCAACTTGAATTTGACCTCCTGCAAGGAGGAGGTCAATCAAAAAAAATGTTATTCAATCAAAGGTCCAACTGATCACCGCGTCTGTATTGTAAATATGCAGTTACAAATAATCCTGCTAAAGTAATAGGAATTAGACCTAAGACGATTCCAAATAGAAGAACTTCAATCATTTCGATTTGTTTGAGGAGATAAAAAGAAAGGTAAGATCTATCCCTAAATATTAATCTGAAAAATCCATGAATCTCAATGACCAAGAGTTACCAATATGACCAAGAATTCACAATTGACACGGGAAAGGACCGTAGAATACCTGAAGGAGAGATTTTTATGAATTTGTTCATTCAATTCATTTCAAATAAGTCGTATCTTGTTCAAACCAATCAATAGAGCTGGGGTTATAGTTGAAGCAGCCAATAGAAAACCGAAATAACTCGTTATAGTAAGCATGAAAGAGCTAAATTAGATATCTTCTTTTGATACATATGTTGATAAAACACTTACCTAAGTTTCCATTTTTTAATTTTATACTTACTTTAAACCATTGGATTCAGTAATAGGTTGAGTAATTGTCCATAATATCTCAAATCAGAAGAAAAAAAGGATCCGGGGGTTTATCGAAAAACCTTTATTTTCATTTTTTATTTCGAGTCCAACTCGATTCGAAGAAAAGCAACTTCCCTTATCCTTTTAGGTTCTATTCCATATTCTGTTTTTCCATATCAAGAAGTTCCATCTTGTAGTTCGGTCAAGAACAAGAAAGAACCCTTGTTTTGGATCTAATGTAACAATGGTTGCATTGCAAATATTGATTGTTCCAACTATGTTCTGTTTCTTTCATCAAATACTATCTACTCTAATCAATCTATTTCTATTATAGTATAGTAATAGTATATTTTTTGTACGACCAATCAATTACTTGAAATAAATGAAAGTATTCGAACAAAAAAATGGGAACCATAAAAAGGGTTTATAAATTTTAGATATAATTAAATTGTGTGAAGATAATACTATCTTTCACTTTCAG